AAATTAATGATTCATATAAATCGCTTAATGGTAAATGCCCCAAATACACCCAACGAGTAACTAATAATCCTGTTATGCAGAAAAAAGTAACTATCATACCCTTTTCTGACGAATCATATAGTCCTACGATTTCATCGACTAATAAAGTTATCAAATGAATTGTAATTACAATTGAAACGATAGAAAAGGATATATGAGTTAATATATGCTCTAAAGTTGAAAATATCATAAAAATTATTAAAAGGGGGTCCCGCAATTATAGGAATTGAAATCGGGAATTGAATTCATTATAGGACTTACTCTTTTAGAAGATGCCATGCCGCCACTCGGACTCGAACCGAGATGCTCTAGCACTGCTTCCTAAGAGCAGCGTGTCTACCTATTTCACCATAGCGGCTTATTCGAAATCATAATAACCTATTTTTATTCAATCGTCGAGATTGAAGGAGTTAATTAAATGCAATATTTTTTTAGGAAACCATTAAATTGATGAATAAAAACTTGTTTAAGAATTAGGGATTTAAACGTTTTCGTTAATAATATTTATTATCTTTTTATTTATTATTTTAGAATGTCAATTTTATTTAACTGAACTAAAAATGTAGTTTTTCGTAAGTTATTACTTTATGTTTTCCTAAAACAAAAATGTTACGGTTGGAACTAGATTATTTTTACTTCAATCCATAGATAGAACTAAAAGCAATGTTCTGTCTCGTTTGAATTTTTTAATGATTCATTTATTTTATCATTTATTTTATTAATCTAAAATAAAAAAATAATTTTATCGATAAAATATAATTTTTATATAACACAATTTCAGCGATACACTCAAGGGGTTTTTGTAAATATTTGCATAGTTATTTTTATATGAATTCTTAGGGTTTTTCGTTGTGTAGAGAATTTGTGTTAAGATTTAGCAACCCAATTAAGTTAGGTATTAGTATGGGTGTATCAATTATATAACAATATTTTATATTTCTATCGAAATTGTACCGTACTTCAAAAAATACTTTATAAATTTTTAAATTAATATATATTATATCTTTGATATATATTATATTTTGATCGATCTTCCAATCGAACCATAGGATCTAAAACGGATCACTCAAAATTGGCACATTAGTCATATAACTACCTAAAAATGTAAAAGGGGATTTTTTTAATTAAATTGGGTTAAAGAGTTTATATAGTGATAATAATTTAGAAAAATAATGATTTAGAAGATTATAAAACATATTTAAAACTAAATCAATTAGTTTCAACGAACCCTTCTTTTAATATATAATAATATATAATTATAATATCTTTTAATATATAATTATAATATTTTTAATATATAATTATAATATATAATAAAAAAATTATAATATATAATAAAAAATAAATTTATTTTTATTATTGATTCAAGTCGATGGGGAAAGTGAGAATCCCCATCCTGAAAATCATAAAATATACTAAAACGAAAGGTGAACCCTTGTGCTTGCATTTATCCTTTTTTCAAACAAAAAAGTACCATTAATTTTTCGAATTAAGTAGACAACAGAATTCTTATCTATATCAGAAATGAAAGAAAAAAGACGCCTTCTAAATTAAAACATTATGAAACTAATTATTTTTATTTATGATTTATATTTATTATATATTTATTATATAAATATAAATTATTTTACTATTATGATGTTAATTAAAATTCTTATAACTTATAAATATTATAAAAAAATTAGAAACAAAATTAGATTACTTTTCTAATTAGACCGATTAAGATTTTTTATTGTATTGTTTGATTACTATTATTTATTTGTTACACAAAAAAAACTTTTAGAACTCCCGGTAGAAAGAGATTTCGCTAATGAAAAAGCTTTCAATGCTGCCCGATATCCCTTCCTTTTCCAAATATTTTTACGAATCCGTTTTTTTGAAATAGAGGTGCGTTTTTTTGGAACTGCCATTAAAAAATTATATTATAATAGGTTCTTCGGTTGGATGTGAAAGACATCTATTTATTGTTCAAAATAAATTTTTCTTTACTGTTCTCTATCTATTTATTCTCTAAATCATACTCCCTTCATAAAAAAGGGGGGTGTGTAAAAATCGCATAAAATATTACTAACAACAATCCCCTATGCCAAATAGAATTGATTGAAGTTGATAAAATACAATACAAACAAAAAAGAAAAGATTGTGCGTTTAGTTTTCTTTCTATTTTCGTCGTGTTACATTTATACATGTAATAAAATACATCAAAAGGTTAATAACCCAACCCCTCTATCGCTTAATTAAAAAACTTTAATAATTTTCTATTATATTAATTAATTTAATTGGTCAAACTCGAAGAAAGAGTACACCCAACTTTAATTCTCAAATTCGAGTGGGACTAGTAGTTAATCTGTTAAAGGATACAAAATCTATAATTTTTTTATTATATTATAAAAGGCATTTTATTTGCCCTTTTTTTTTATTTTACATAAAATAAAGTGTTGGATATCATAGCATTTCCTACAAATAGCTTTTATTGTAATGGAAGACAATCAATTAGTTACAAAACAAATTGTTTAATGATTCTGAATAACCGAATTACAATTACAATAAATAGTTTTTATGGGTCAAGTTATGCGCTTTATGATTCATACCAAACACTGTTTTTGGTGTAATTATCTATCCTCGCTCTATAGATATAAAAGATATAAATAAATTATTGTAATACGTAATAATTATAATTAGAATGCAAATTTTATTTAAGTTTTATTTTATATATCTTAATTTTTTTTTATTAACTGACCCCTTTCAACAGAAAACAAATAAGAACCGGTGAATCAGAAACAATTAATTAAGAAAAATATTTTATTTTTTTTTTATGGAATATACATATCAATATTCATGGATTATACCTTTCATTCCACTTCCAGTTCCAATGTTAATTGGAGCAGGACTTCTACTTTTTCCAACGGCAACAAAAAATCTTCGCCGTATGTGGGCTTTTCCGAGTGTTTTATTGTTAAGTATAGTTATGATTTTTTCAGCCCATTTTTCTATTCAGGAAATAAATCACAATTCCGTCTATCAATATGTATGGTCTTGGACCATCAATAATGATTTTTATTTAGAATTTGGCTGCTTGGTTGATCCACTTACTTCTATTATGTCAATATTAATCACTACTGTTGGAATGATGGTTCTTATTTATAGTGATAATTATATGTCTCATGATCAGGGATATTTGAGATTTTTTGCTTATATGAGTTTTTCCAATACTTCAATGTTGGGATTAGTTACTAGTTCTAATTTGATACAAATTTATATTTTTTGGGAATTGGTTGGAATGTGTTCTTATCTATTAATAGGTTTTTGGTTCACACGACCTAGTGCGGCGAATGCTTGTCAAAAAGCGTTTGTAACTAATCGTGTCGGGGATTTCGGTTTATTATTAGGAATTTTGGGTTTTTATTGGATAACGGGTAGTTTTGAATTTCGGGATTTGTTTGAGATATTTAATAACTTGGTTTATAATAATGAGGTTAATTTTTTATTTGTTACCTTATGCGCCTTCCTATTATTTGCCGGCGCAGTTGCAAAATCCGCCCAATTTCCCCTTCATGTATGGTTACCTGATGCCATGGAAGGGCCTACCCCCATTTCGGCTCTTATACATGCCGCTACTATGGTAGCAGCAGGGATTTTTCTTGTAGCTCGGCTTCTTCCTCTTTTCATAGTTATACCTTACATAATAAATCTAATAGCTTTGACAGGTATAATAACATTACTTTTAGGAGCCACTTTAGCTCTTGCTCAAAAAGATATTAAGAAAAGCTTAGCTTATTCTACAATGTCTCAATTGGGTTATATGATGTTAGCTCTAGGTATGGGGTCTTATCGAGTTGCTTTATTTCATTTGATTACTCATGCCTATTCGAAAGCATTGTTGTTCTTAGGATCTGGATCAATTATTCATTCGATGGAAACTATTGTTGGATATTCTCCAGATAAAAGTCAGAATATGGTTCTTATGGGCGGTTTAAGAAAACATGTACCAATTACAAAAACCGCTTTTTTATTAGGTACACTTTCTCTTTGTGGTATTCCACCTCTTGCTTGTTTTTGGTCCAAAGATGAAATTCTTAATGATAGTTGGTTGTATTCACCGATTTTTGCAATAATAGCTTGTTCCACGGCAGGATTAACTGCATTTTATATGTTTCGTATCTATTTACTTACTTTTGAAGGACATTTAAATGTTTATTTTCAAAATTACAGCGGCAAAAAAAAGAGCTCGTTCTATTCAATGTCTCTCTGGGGTAAAGAAGGAAAAAAAATTATTAAAACAAGCTTTCGTTTATTAGATTTTTTAACTACGAAAAACAATGAAAAAACTTATTTTTTAAACACGTATTGGATTAATAATAATGGAAATGTAAGAAGTATGGTCCATCCGTTTATTAGTATTGCTCGTTTTGGCACTAAAAAAACTTTCTCATATCCCCACGAGTCGGACAATACTATGTTATTTCCGATGCTTGTATTAGTTTTATTTACGTTGTTCATTGGGGCCGTAGGAATTCCGTTATTCAATCAGGAAGGAATGAATTTTGATATACTATCCAAATTCTTAAGTTCGTCTATAAACCTTTTACATAAAAATAGAAACCATTCTGTAGATTGGTATGAATTTATCACAAATGCAACTTTTTCCGTTAGTATAGCTTATTTCGGAATTCTTATATCGTCTTTTTTATATAAGCCTGTTTATTCATCTTTACAAAATTTAAATTTATTTAATTCATTTGTTAGAAGTGTTCCTAATAAAATTAAAGTTTTGGGGGGTAAAATAATAAATGTGATATATAATTGGTCATATAATCGTGGTTACATAGATTTTTTTTATGTAATATCCTTTACTAAAGGTATAAGAAGATTAGCTGAACTAACTCATTTTTTTGATAGACGAGTAATTGATGGAATTACGAATGGAGTCGGTATTGCGAGTTTTTTCGTAGGAGAGGTTA